ATTTACAGTTTACCGCCTTTAATCCTCAGCCACCTTATTATGCAACGATGATTTTTTTCTACAAATCATAAAGATATCGGTACTTTATATTTTATTTTTGGAGCATGAGCAGGAATAGTGGGAACATCCCTAAGTTTAATTATTCGAGCCGAATTAGGTCAACCAGGAACTCTCATTGGAAACGACCAAATCTATAATGTAGTAGTTACAGCTCACGCCTTTGTCATAATTTTCTTTATAGTTATACCAATTATAATTGGAGGATTTGGTAACTGGTTAGTACCATTAATATTAGGCGCCCCAGATATAGCATTTCCTCGAATAAATAATATAAGATTTTGACTTCTCCCACCATCACTTACCCTCCTATTAATAAGAGGAATAGTTGAAAGAGGTGTAGGCACAGGATGAACAGTATATCCTCCCCTTGCTGCTGCCATCGCTCACGCTGGTGCTTCAGTTGACATAGGAATTTTCTCCCTTCACTTAGCAGGTGTTTCATCAATTTTAGGAGCAGTTAACTTTATAACAACCGTTATTAATATACGATCATTTGGAATAACCATAGATCAAATACCACTATTTGTATGAGCCGTATTCATTACAGCAATCCTACTCCTTTTATCCTTACCAGTACTGGCAGGTGCCATTACCATGCTCCTTACAGACCGTAATTTAAACACCTCATTTTTTGACCCAGCTGGAGGAGGAGATCCAGTCCTTTATCAACATTTATTCTGATTTTTTGGTCACCCAGAAGTCTATATTTTAATTTTACCAGCCTTCGGTATAATCTCTCATATTGTGAGTCAAGAATCAGGAAAGAAAGAATCATTTGGTACCTTAGGTATAATTTATGCTATATTAGCAATTGGTATTTTAGGATTTGTTGTATGAGCTCACCACATATTTACAGTTGGTATAGATGTAGATACACGAGCCTACTTTACTTCCGCCACAATAATCATTGCAGTTCCTACTGGAATTAAAATTTTTAGGTGACTAAGAACCCTTCACGGAACTCAAATCTCTTATAGACCCTCCCTTTTATGAGCACTAGGATTTATCTTCTTATTTACTGTAGGAGGATTAACAGGCGTTGTTCTAGCCAATTCATCAATCGATATCATTTTACATGATACATATTACGTAGTTGCTCATTTCCACTATGTTTTATCTATAGGAGCCGTATTCGGAATTTTCGCAGGAATCGCTCATTGATTTTCCCTTTTTACAGGTTTATCTCTTAACCCTAAATGATTAAAAATTCATTTCTTGATTATATTTATTGGAGTAAACACAACCTTCTTCCCTCAACATTTCTTAGGCCTTAGAGGTATACCCCGTCGGTATTCTGACTACCCAGATGCATTTACTACATGAAATATTGTATCTTCTATAGGATCTATAATTTCGTTTGTTGCTGCTCTAGGATTTATAGTTATCATTTGAGAAGCCCTAACATCTAACCGCCCTGTTATATTTTCACCATTTTTATCCTCTTCAATTGAATGAAATCATATGTATCCCCCAGCAGACCATTCGTATATAGAAATCCCGTTAATTACTAACTTCTAAAATGACAGAAAGATGTATAGGATTTAAGCTCCTACCAGGAAGAATTATCTTCTTTTAGAAATCTATTAATGGCAACATGAGCACATTTAGGTCTTCAAGATAGAGCTTCTCCCCTTATAGAACAATTAATTTTTTTTCATGACCATATCATACTTATTCTTATTTTAATTATTACATTTGTAGGATATATATTATCCACAGTTCTCATAAATTCTTTTATTAATCGATTTATACTAGAGCACCAAATAATCGAATTAATTTGAACTGCCATTCCAGCTATTATTCTTATCTTTATTGCCCTTCCCTCACTTCGACTTCTTTACCTACTGGACGAAATTAATAATCCTTCTATAACCTTAAAAACCATTGGACATCAATGATACTGAAGGTATGAATATTCTGACTTCCTTCATGTAGAATTTGATTCATATATAGTACCTTCAAACGAACTTGAAAAATCAGGATTTCGACTCTTAGATGTAGACAATCGTACAGTTTTACCAATAAATACTCAAATCCGAATTATTATTAGAGCTGCTGATGTGATCCACTCCTGAACCGTTCCAGCTCTTGGAGTTAAAGCAGATGCTATTCCTGGTCGACTTAACCAAGCAAGATTTTTAATTACCCGCCCAGGTCTATTTTTCGGACAATGCTCAGAAATCTGTGGAGCCAATCATAGATTTATACCTATTTTAATTGAAAGAGTTTCCACAAACTCATTTCTTAATTGAATTTCGTCATCCTTAGATTCACCCGATGACTGAAAGTAAGTATAGGTCTTTTAAACCTATTATAGTATAACGCCTACTTCTGGTGAAAGAAATTAGTTAATTTTATAATATTGACTTGTCATGTCTAAGTAATCTTCTTGATATTTCTTAATGCCTCAGATAGGACCCTTACTTTGACTTTATCTTTATTTCTTTTTTCTAATTAGATTTTTGTTATTTCTTTTTCTTAATTTTTATATTAAACCATTTGAATCCACTTCTTCACTAGTCAAATCCCAGTATATAACTCAAAAACCCTGAAAATTATAGCCAACTTATTTTCAATTTTTGATCCCTCTTCAAGAATCTTTACTTTATCCACTAATTGAATATCAACTCTATTAGGACTTATATTTGTCCCCTACATGTATTGAGCATCACCCTCTCGATGATCATTATTTTGAAGAAAAATTATTATTTCCCTTCATAAAGAATTTAAAGCTCTTTTAATGCCTTCTCATACAGGAGTATCCGTAATATTTATTGGTCTATTTAGACTTATTGTATTTAATAATTCGTTAGGCCTTTTACCTTATGTATTCACAAGAACAAGTCATATAGTGATAACTTTATCTTTATCTTTACCACTCTGGTTAACATTGATAATCTTTGGCTGAATTAATCATACTCAGCACATATTTGCACATTTAGTGCCCCAAGGAACTCCTTTTATTCTTATACCATTTATAGTTTTAATTGAAACCATCAGAAATATTATTCGTCCAGGTACTTTAGCAGTACGATTAGCCGCAAACATAATTGCAGGTCATCTTTTATTAACTTTATTAGGTAGAGTAGGACCTTCACTCTCAATATCTATCTTAACAATCTTAATTTTTTCACAAATTCTCCTTTTAATTTTAGAATCTGCAGTCGCAATTATCCAATCTTATGTATTCACCGTATTAAGAACACTATACACAAGAGAAATTAACTAATGACATCATTACAAAGACATCATCCATATCACTTAGTAGATATAAGGCCTTGACCTCTTACAGGCTCAATTAGAGCAATAATATTAACTACAGGATTAATTAAATGATTTCATCAATTTAATATAAATTTACTTCTTCTTAGATTTTTAGCAACTCTATTAACAATAATTCAATGGTGACGAGATGTCACACGGGAAGGAACCTATCAAGGTCTTCATACTTCTGTAGTAATAAAAGGTTTACGATGAGGAATAATTTTATTTATTGTATCAGAAGTTTTATTCTTCTTTTCCTTTTTTTGAGCTTTTTTTCACAGAAGATTATCACCAACAGTAGAAATTGGTATAAACTGACCTCCCTTCGGAATTAAACCTTTTAATCCATTCCAAATTCCCCTACTTAACACTACCATCCTGTTATCCTCAGGAGCCACTGTTACATGAGCCCATCACGCAATTATAGAATCCAACCACAGACAAGCAATCCACAGTTTAGGATTAACAATTCTCCTAGGTATTTACTTTACACTTCTCCAAGCATTTGAATATATCGAAGCATCTTTCACTATTGCAGATTCAGTATTTGGATCTACTTTCTTTGTTGCAACAGGATTTCATGGTTTACATGTAATTATCGGAACTTCATTCCTATTTATCTGCTTTTTACGTTTATTTAATTGCCATTTCTCATCTAACCATCATGTAGGATTTGAAGCTGCTGCTTGATACTGGCATTTCGTAGACGTTGTCTGATTATTTCTATATGTATTCATTTACTGATGAGGCGGTTATTTTTTTAATATAATAAGTATATCTGACTTCCAATCAGAAAGTCTAATTTTTAGAAAAAATAATTTTTACTGTATTTATATTATCCATTATTACCCTTTTTATCTGTTATTTAGTTATAATTTTAGCTTCGATTTTATCAAAAAAAACAATTTCAGATCGAGAAAAAAATTCCCCTTATGAATGTGGATTTGACCCCAAAGGATCTAGGCGTCTTCCATTTTCATTACGCTTTTTCCTTATTGCTGTGATTTTTCTAATTTTTGATGTAGAAATTACTCTTCTTCTTCCTATTGCTTCAATCTTTGATATTACAAATATATTCTCATGGCTTTTTACAAGAACTTTATTTCTAATCATTTTACTTGGAGGTCTTTATTACGAGTGAATTCAAGGAGCTCTTGAGTGATCAAAATAATTTAAGGCTATAGTCAATATTTATGACATATGAGTTGCATTCATAAAGAGTTTTTTAACTAGCTTTGCCTAATTAGAAAGCGAATTATTGCATTTAGTTTCGACCTAAATCTTGGCCATCATGCCTCTAATTTTGATGGAAGCCAAACTAGAGGCATATCACTGTTAATGATATTATTGAATTTATATTCCTGTCAAGATAGGAATATTTAAGTAAAAAAGAAAGCTTCTAACTTTTTTTTAAGTGGTTAAATTCCATTTATATTCCTGTTTTTATGGTGTAAAAAACACATTACATTTTCATTGTAAAACTGAAAATCTTTTTCTAAAAACCTATATTACCCAAAGTATAAACTACATCTTAAGCACCACAAGCTAACATTTTTATTAAACTATTTGAGTATCATTTACAGATTATACATCTCTTTCGCAACTTCAACGCGATATTCTAAATAAATTATATAAATTAAATATACATAAATAGTATAACAAGTACTCTAACAACAAATATCTTTATAAAAACCTTCAACCTACTCATATGCAAATAATTTAGGTTAAAAAATACTTTAGAAATTATATAATATATTCCCTGACCTCCAAAATACTCGTATCAACCCTTGTCTCTAACTATTATAATTGACCCTCCTCTTTCCAAAACAACTTTACTATTTTTCATACAACTCAATAAAGGTATAAATCACATTGAACCTCTTATTACCACAAATTTGTAAAAAGTTAATCTTATTAATTTATACCTGACACTTATTACATTATATATATAGCCAATAACCCCACCTAATATTCTAATAAGAAAAGTTAAACCTTTTATGAAATTTCTTATACAAATTATATAAGGTTCAGGAAATAAAATTCAAGCCAAAATAGATCCCCCAAATACAGCTCCCATTCCTAGTATAATTATTGATCTCCTTATAATATAATCCTCATCACTAACATTTCTTAAAGACCTAATATTAAAAGTTCCCCTTAAAACATAAAATATTAATCGTAAAGTATATATTACAGTCAATCCTGTAGCCATAATGTATATAAATAAAGCAATAAAATTAATTCAACTTATAAAAGCCACCTCTAAAATCAAATCCTTTGAATAAAACCCAGCTAAAAAAGGAAATCCACACAATGCTAAATTAGCGACAGTTATATAAGAAATAGTTAAAGGTATATAATTAACTAAACCCCCTATACAACGAATATCCTGGTAATCTCCTACCCTATGAATTACCACTCCAGCACACATAAATAGTAAAGCTTTAAATAAAGCATGCCTTAAAAGATGAAAAAAAGCCAAATCAGAATATCCTAAAGATAAAATTCTAATTATAACTCCTAGTTGACTTAAAGTAGAAAGAGCAATAATTTTCTTTAAATCATACTCAAAATTAGCTCCTAACCCAGCTATAAACATTGTCAAACAAGAAATGAATAATAATCACTTCTGAATTATAGATCCCTCCAAAGCAGATCTAAACCGAATTATAAGATAAACCCCAGCCGTTACAAGAGTAGAAGAGTGAACTAAAGCCGAAACCGGAGTAGGAGCTGCTATAGCAGCTGGTAATCACGCTGAAAAAGGAATTTGAGCCCTCTTAGTTATAGCAGCCAATACTATTAAAAATTTGAATAAAATTCAATCATCATTCATATAACTTCTGTATATAAAAAAATCTCATCTACCAAGCTGAACTAATAAACCAATTCCAAGCAAAATAGCAACATCTCCAATTCGATTAGATAGAATTGTTAACATTCCCGCATTAGCAGATTTTTCATTTTGGTAGTAAATTACCAAAGCATAAGAAACAAGACCCAGTCCATCTCAACCTAACAAAATTCTAATTAAATTAGGTCTTAAAACTATCAATCTTATTGAAACTACAAAAAGCAAAACAACATATATAAACCGATTAAAATTCTTATCTCCATATATGTATCTTTTACTATAATATAACACCCTACCAGAAATTAAAAACACAAAACACAAAAACAATAAAGATACCCAATCCAAGACTAACGTAAATACAATTGTAGATCTATTTATACTTATCAACTCTCACTCAACAACATCTACAAAATCCAAATTTAATTTTAAAACACCTCTTACTCCACAATAAACCGATATAAGTCCAAGATAAACTATCCTAATTTCACTTATAGAAATTTTTCAAATCATTCTTTATTTGTCAAGAATCATCTTCCTTAATTTTAAAGAAATTAAATTATTAAAATATTTGTATTTATAATCATTACATTTAAAGGAAATCAATGTAAAAACAAAACTAAATATTCTCGAACCTTTCCAGAGCAACATCTATATAAACAATTATAAAACACACCATGCTGACTTAACCTATATATATATAATGTATAAGATGCTCTAAAGAAAGACAACAACCTTAAACCTAACACTCTAAGTTTTCTTCAACTTAAAACCCTAATAATTAACCTAATTTCACCTAATAAATTTAAAGATGGAGGTCTTGCTATATTCCTCACTCTTAATAAAAATCATCATAATCCCATTCTAGGTATAAATGATAGTAACCCTTTGCCAATTAAAAGCCTACGTCTTCCAATACGCTCATATACAATATTAGCTAAACAAAATAAACCTGAAGAGCATAACCCATGTCCAACTATCACAATTACCCCTCCTCTTAATCCTCATCACCTAAAAATCATTAAACCACATAAAACCAACCCCATATGGGCTACTGAAGAATAAGCAATTAATGACTTCATATCCACTTGACGTAAACATAGTAATCTAATATAAATTCCCCCAATTAAACTCAAACTCACTCAAAGTCAAGAAACCTCTTTCCTTACAGCTTGAAACATAATTAATACTCGAATTAAACCATAACCTCCTAATTTCAACAAAACACCAGCTAAAATTATAGAACCCGCTACAGGAGCTTCCACGTGAGCTTTAGGAAGTCATAAATGAAATATATATATAGGAAGTTTCACCAAAAAAGCTCAAATTGTAGCAAAATATCATATAACTTCAAAGTAATCTTTTGTGTATATAGATTGACTTAAACTAATAGTTAAGCTTCCTCTTCTATAAAATCAAATAAGTAAAGATCTAAGTAATGGTAAAGAAAATGCTAAAGTATAAAAAAGTATATAAACTCCAGCCTGAATACGTTCAGGTTGATAACCCCACCCTAAAATTAAAATCAAAGTTGGAATTAAAGATATTTCAAATCTAATATAAAATAATAAATAATCTAAAGAAGAAAATGTAATAATTAAAGACAGCAACAATAATAAATTTACAATTAAAAAACTGGAATAATAATTATTTATCCTTTTAATTTTCTGGCTTGACAAAATAACTAAAAACATAATTCATACACTCAGATAAACTATAATATAGCTGATGTGATCTATACCAACTATAAATCCTAACTCATAAACGTAAAAATTATGATAACAATTTAAACCTACTATAAATCTTAAAACCATTAATCCCAACTGAATATTACATCATTCCTTTCTAAATTTTATCAATAACAACAAAGGTAAAATCAATTTTAACATTCTAATAAATTTAAACTTATAAACCGATCATTCCCTCGACTTCGAACCATAAGCACTAATAAGGATAGACCTAAAGCCCCTTCACAAGCCGCTAAAGTTAGAAAAAAAAGTGAAAAATAAATCTCATTTCCAACTCCGATTACCTGCATACTTAAAAGCCAAAAAACTCCTAACATTATAAACTCCAGCCTTAATAAAGAATTTAATAGATGCTTATGATATGAAATAAAACTTCATAGCCCACAAAAAATTATAAAAAAAGAACTTCACATTCAAATCAACCTAAAATTTATCATTAGTTTTAATAGTTTAAATAAAAACTTTGGTCTTGTAAACCAACAATGAATAATTATTTCTTAAAACTTCAGAGAAAAAATTACTTTTATCTTTAATTCCCAAAATTAATATTTTTTTAAACTATTCTCTGATGTGACTTTACTAACTATCCCTACAATTTTAACTCTTTCCTTTTTATTTACTCGCTTAACTCATCCCCTATCTATAGGATTAACTCTACTTCTGCAAACAATCGTAATTTCCTTATCTACAGGTATCCACACTTACTCATTTTGATTCTCATACATTTTATTTATAATTTTTCTCGGAGGTATATTAGTTTTGTTTATCTATGTAGCTTCTTTAGCTTCAAACGAATTTTTTTCATTTTCATTCTTAACCTTTATTTCCTACCTCCTCCTTTCATTTTCATTGACACTAACATTTCTCTTTATAGATCCACTATTAATAATCCACCCTTCTAGTCTTCCGACTTCTTCCTATAATATTTCCCTTTCAACCCCTTTCATTATCAGATGAATCTATAGAAATTCATCCATATATTTTACTCTGTTTATAGTCTTATATCTATTAATTACATTAATTGTTATTGTTAAAATTGTCAACTTATTTAAAGGACCTTTACGACTTATAAACTAATGACTACCCCTATACGAAAATCCCATCCACTATTTAAAATTGCCAACAACGCCTTAGTTGATATACCATTACCCAGAAATATCTCTACATTTTGAAACTTTGGATCTCTCCTAGGATTTTGTTTAGTAATTCAAATTATTACAGGCCTATTTTTAGCAATACACTATACTGCTAACATTGATTTAGCTTTTTCCAGAGTAGCACATATTTGTCGAGATGTAAACTATGGATGACTATTACGAACTATACATGCCAACGGCGCCTCCTTTTTCTTTATCTGTTTATACATTCATATTGGACGTGGAATTTATTATGGATCATACATAATTTTTCACGCCTGAATAATTGGAGTTATTATTCTATTTATAGTAATAGCAACAGCCTTTTTAGGTTATGTTTTACCATGAGGACAAATATCATTTTGAGGTGCCACCGTAATTACAAATCTTTTTTCAGCAATTCCATATATTGGAACAAACTTAGTACAATGAATTTGAGGTGGATTCTCTGTAGATAACGCAACATTAACCCGATTCTTCACCTTTCATTTCGTTCTCCCATTTATTGTTGCGGCCGCAACAATGGTTCATATTTTATTTCTCCATCAATCAGGAGCCAATAATCCATTAGGAATTTCTAGACAACTAGATAAAGTTCCATTTCACCCTTACTTTACATTTAAAGATATCGTAGGATTCATTGTAATGTTATCAATTCTTCTATTTCTTTCCCTATTAAACCCATATCTCTTAGGAGATCCAGACAATTTTATTCCTGCCAACCCATTGGTTACACCCGCCCACATCCAACCAGAATGGTATTTCTTGTTTGCCTACGCTATCTTACGATCAATCCCCAACAAACTAGGAGGAGTTATTGCTCTAGTAGCATCTGTTGCCATTTTAATAATTTTACCATTTACCCATTCATCTCAATTTCGAAGTCTAAACTTTTATCCACTAAATCAATTTATATTTTGATCCTTAATTTCCATTCTCATTTTATTAACATGAATTGGAGCACGACCAGTAGAAGACCCGTATGTCCTCACAGGACAAATTTTAACAATTTTATATTTTATACACTTTATTATTAACCCACTAATCACAATATGATGAGATAAAATATTAAGATAAAGTTATTTAGTTTATATAAAACAGATATTTTGAAAATATCAAATAAGAAAAATTCTTAGTAACTGATAATATACAATTTTAATTATAAATTATATTAAACATAATGATTTTAATCCTACAAAAAACACTAAATAATTAATTGATACAGGCAAAAACCTTTTCCATGCTAAATACATCAACTTATCATAACGAAGTCGAGGAAGAGTTCCACGAACTCACACAAAAATAAAACCAACCATTACAGTTTTAATATAGAATATTATCCTACAAGGACTTCTTCCCAAAAAAATAACTACAAACAAAACTCTTATAAACAGAATTCTAGCATACTCAGCTATAAAAATTAAAGCAAACCCTCCTCTTCCATATTCGGTATTAAATCCAGAAACTAACTCAGATTCCCCCTCTGCAAAATCAAAAGGAGTCCGATTAGTTTCAGCTAAACAAGAAGCAAACCAAATTAACCTTAAAGGCAAAGAAATAAATACAAATCATATACTACTTTGAAACTTAGTTAAAAGCTCCAATCTAAATCCCCCAATTAATACAATAAAAGACAATAAAATCAAAGCCAAACTTACCTCGTAAGAAATCGTCTGAGCTACAGCCCGTAATCTCCCAAGAAGAGAATATTTACAATTAGATGATCAACCAGCTACTATTGTTCTATAAACCCCTAACCTTAAACAACAAAAAAAAAATAATACTCTTATATTAAACCTGATTAACCCGACCTCATACGGTATAACAACTCAGACAATTAAAGACAAAAATAAACTAAAAATAGGACACATATAATATACCAAAAAATTAGATATAGTAGGTATAATCTGCTCTTTAGTAAATAATTTTACGGCATCCGAAAAAGGCTGTAAAACCCCTATATAACCAACCTTATTAGGACCTTTACGAATCTGAATATAACCTAAAATTTTTCGTTCAAATAAAGTTACAAAAGCAACCCCAACCAATACACAAATAATTAAAATTAAATAATTTACAAATTCAATCATTATCATCACAAAACAATTAGCTTATAATCATTTTACTACTTATAGATTAACTCTATTTAGTTAGATCCTAAATCTAATACATCTTATCTGCCAAAATAGTATTTCATTTTACCTAAAAATCTTTTAGTTATTTAATCCTTTCGTACTAAAATAACTTTTTATTATCAAGAGATAGAAACCAACCTGGCTCACGCCGGTCTGAACTCAAATCATGTAAAAATTTTAAGGTCGAACAGACCTTCTTCTCTCAACGGCTGCACTAAGAAGACATTTAATTCAACATCGAGGTCGCAAACTTCTTTTTCGATATGAACTCTCAAAAAAAATAACGCTGTTATCCCTAAAGTAACTTAATCTTAAATCTTTATAAAGGATCAATTAATTACACAACCATTATTGTATTATATATAAGCAGTTATAATATTTATACCTATGTCGCCCCAACAAAATATTTCCTCCAATTAAACCTTTATATGACAGTTATAATTAGGTTAAATAAGAGTAAACTATAAAACTTTATAGGGTCTTATCGTCCCCCTGAATTATTTAAGCCTTTTCACTTAAAAGTTAAATTCAACCTTTATAATAAAGACAGCTATTCTTTTGTCCAACCATTCATACAAGCTTCCAATTAAAAAACTAATGATTATGCTACCTTTGCACGGTCAAAATACCGCGGCTCTTAAAACAATATATCAGTGAGCAGGCTAGACTGTTAATATCTCCTAATAGACATGTTTTTGATAAACAGGCAAAGAATATATTTGCCGAGTTCCTTTTTTATATCCTTCTATTTATTAAACCATAACATTTTATTTAACTTTCTACAATAAACAACAAATTTTATACTAATAAAACCATTATAACTTTTTTAATTTTATTAAAAAAAAAATTCTAATAATATTACAGAACCAACCTCAAATAATTACATATAAACTTTTTTAGTTAAAACACTTTCTTTTTTTGACTACTTTCAAGCCTAAAAAATTTATAATATTACTTAATTAGATTCAATTCCTTTTAATAAAAAGCTTACCCCTTCTATTCCTAGACCTTTACAAAATATATCTAAAAGCCTAAATTATATTTATTTCTTAGAAAACCAGATATCCTAAAACTCGAATGGCATTTCACCTTTAACTTTATATTTATAACCTTTTTACCACAAAGACTAATTATAAAACTAGCTATTTTTAATTCGGGACAAATATTAATATTTACTTCACTTAAGTTTTCCCTGATACACAAGGTACAATAATTAATATTTACTAAATAAATTATTACTTTACCTTAGACTTTCCTTTTCAGTACTTTTAACTATAGTCTTTTACAATTTTTTATTAAAAACTACTTTATTAATTTAATTACCTTTTTTATTGTCTTTTATCATATATTTACTAAACAAATTTATTAATATCAAAGCAAACTGACTTTTAACAGTAATCTTTTTCAATGTAAGTGAAATGCTATTTAAGCTTTACTTTGTAAGCTAGGTTTACCTTCCGGTAAACCTACTATGTTACGACTTATTTCATCTATACAATGAAAGCGACGGGCGATATGTACATGATTTAGAGCTTATATCTTCTAACCATATTAAATTTATATTACAATCAAATCCTCCTTCCAAATATATCTTCCTACACTTTTCCGTAATAAATAAAACTTATTGTAACCCATTTTAACTTATTTATAAGCTGCACCTTGATCTAATTTCTTTAATTCAATAATAAACAATAATTTCTTCTCTCGAAATTATCTAATAATGATGGTATACAAACTTTCTAACTAATAAGTAAGATTTTTCGTGGTTTATCGATTAAAAAACAGGTTCCTCTGACAAGACTAAATCACCGCCAAATTCTTCAAATTTAAAGAATATATCTATTAATAATCAAGCTTTATATAATCCCATTCTAGTATAATAGGGTATCTAATCCTAGTTTAAATCCAGAATCTCTTAGTTTCAATTAAAGTAATATTCAACACCTTCCTTACAAAACAACAATCCAATTTCACCTTTTATTTATTTTAATTCTATTATTACTATAATATCATTTAACAAAAACTAACACAATCCTCACTTGGCCTCATAGTATAACCGCGACTGCTGGCACAATATTTTATCAGACCTTAAATTATTGCTAAACCATACGTTAATATGTCAATATTTAATACTGTATGCTGAGATTTCTTATATCAAAAACTCTAAATTTAATAAATTTATTAACAATTACCATCCAATAAATAAACGGTACCTATTCACACCACAATTTTCATGCAATTTCAATAATATATTCATAAGAAACAAAGAAAGAATCAAACTTTAACTATAATTACTCTAGTTACCTTAATCACAATTACATCTAACACATGCATTTATATAATAAAGAATGGCTATAATACACAAAAAGATTCTACATACGCTGTAAACTCCCTACTACATGCATCACAAGTATGTATATATATATTCATATATATATATTATATTCAACTTAAACAATACACACCCCAAAGAAGTCATTATATAAACACTACTATGCTCCAACCTATACACGATCTCCACTTCCCTCTCTCCCTCACAGCCTAACAACCGCTGCAAAACTACAGTCACCTTATTATCACAAACAAGAATAGATAGAGCTACCACATATCTCTCTTTAACCATAACAATCAACATACATATATAAAAATATATAATATCTTTACAAATAAATCTCTTATAACACTCCCATTATAATCAAAAAAGGAAATATAATTTAAAATACATAACGATAATTAATAAATCAAAGCCTTCCACTTCTTCCATGCTTTCTTAAGAAGCAGAAGAAGTGGAAGGCCAATCTCCCACTAGGATTATGGTTTAGCTAGGAAATATAATAAGATAAGGTCTTCCACTGGATTTAAACTGTCGTCTTCACTATAACGTTAATTAAGTATCAAATGTATTTTATTATTCTCCTATAAATAAGAAAGATTACATTTAATTAAATGTATATATACTATTAATAAACAAGCAATTGCTATACACCCTTTGTTTCACATATCTTTTACGTCTTAATCCTCTAATGTCCTCAATACTCTTGCCTATTGCTCGCTAACTAATTCCAATATATAACATATAGTGACGTGCTCGTACTCTCCCACCTTTAACCAAAATTTTTTTTTTTAACTATAAACAATCAACTTATTTTTACAATTACTATTTCACTATATAGTGCCTGATTAAAAGGATAGTTTTGATAGAACTAATCATGTATTTATTTATACCTATATTATATACGTAATGGAATTGCACCATTTCAAAAAAGATCAAAACTTTTTGTGCACTTATACACTGACGAATATAAAAGATAAGCTAATTTAAGCTAATGGGCTCATACCCCGTAAATGAGAATCTTAACTTCTCTCTTTTTAATGACTTTTCCACTGACCTCCCTTTTCTTTTTCTTTTCACTTCTCTTAGGCTCTATTCTCTCCATTTCCTCCTCTTCTTGGTTTGGTGCCTGAATCGGACTAGAACTCAACCTTCTTTCATTTATTCCCTTAATTACAATTAAAATAAACTCATATATATCAGAAGCAGCTCTAAAGTATTTTTTGACCCAAGCCTTAGCATCAACAGTAATTATTATATCAACTTCTATATTTCTATTTAATTCTTTACTTTCTTCTCCTATTATATTAATAGCTCTCCTGCTTAAAGTAGGAGCTGCCCCTTTCCACTTCTGATTTCCTCAAGTTATAGAAGGTCTACTTTGACCACAAACTCTTATTCTTATAAGAATTCAAAAACTAGCACCTATATTTTTAATCTCCTACTTAACAACAAACCTAATTTTAGTTCAAATCATTAGTATCTCAGCTATCCTGTCCGCCTTAATTGGAGGATTTGGTGGATTTAATATTACAAAACTACGTAAAATTATAGCATTTTCCTCAATCAATCATATATCCTGAATATTAGTTGCTATTTCCATTAATGATATAATATGACTCCTATACTTTTCATTCTATGTTTTCATCTCTTCCTCAATTGTAATTCTATTTCACTTTACCCAAGTATTTACAATTAATGATTTATTTAACCCTAACTACCCAAACCCAATCCCTACTCTTCTTATCCCCTTAAGACTTCTATCATTAGGAGGATTACCTCCTTTTACAGGATTCTTACCAAAATGAATAATAATTCAGATTTTAGTTACTAATAAAATAATTATTACCTTATCATTTTTATTATTCTCAGCCCTAATTACCTTATACTTCTACCTACGAATTCTTATTCCTTTTATTCTCCTCTCAACTCCCATACTTAACTTCAATATAAAAAATTATAGATATGTCTCAAAAATATCTTTTCCATCTTTAATTTTATTCTCCAACCTTCTAGGCTTAATTTTGCCTCTCCCCATTACAGTTCTTTATTAGAATTTTAAGTTATTTAAACTAAAAACCTTCAAAGTTTTTAAAAAAAGTCTAATCTTTTAAATTCTAAGTTTCAGTGTTATACACATCTTCGAATTTGCAATTCAACGTTATTTCTTTTACTATGAAACCTAATAAGGAAGTTACTACTTGTTAATAA